AATAAAAAAAAAAGAAATTTTAAAAATAAAAATAAAATAATATAAATATATATATATAATAATGAATGAATAGAAATTAAATAGAAAAAAAGAGACTTCTCTTTTTTTTTTTTTCAAGCTTCTTCTTGTTTATGTGATATAACATAAACAAAGTAATTCTATTTTTTTCAATTGGGGAGAGATGGCTGAGTGGACTAAAGCGTCGGATTGCTAATCCGTTGTACAAATTTTTGTACCGAGGGTTCGAATCCCTCTCTTTCCGTTTCCGTTGCTGATTTGGTATTTTTTTCTTTTGAACTCTTTGGTTGTTTGATTTTTTATTTATATTTATATAGTTAAAGATATAAAATCGATAAAATCCTAAAAATATTAGAAAATCAAATACAAGCAAAAAAAACACAAAATACATTTTTTTATTCTTCACGTCCTGGATTACGTCCTGGATCGTTAGATAGGAATCCGAATATGAAAAGAGAAACGAAGAATATCACTACCGTGTAAACAAATAGTTTTAGAGTAAGCATTATAAAATCTCCAAGATAATTAAAAAAACGACAAAGAAAGAGAATAGATTCTCTTATATTAAAGATTTTCTTCCTTTTAATACTAAGTTTCTAAAAAATGAATTGATTTTTAGGTATATGAGTTTTGGAAATGGACTTGGTTTGTAATAAGAATCGAGCTTTTTATTACTATTACAATAATTACTATTACAAAAAATCCTCTTTCATATCTGCAATATAGGTATTATGTTGGTGATGGGCTCAAATCTAATAATAGAATTCGGATTTTTCAATTGAAAAACATAGATGAGGATATGATCCGTATTTTTTTCGTATATACCCAAAAATTTCAATATTGGAATCGAGAATTCACACTGTAAAACTTATCTGATCTTTTAAATTATTAAAATGTTCGCATTTTCGTTTTCTAAAAAATTCAGAATTTTTTTAAGACATTACTCAAATTAAAGATCTCATCGAAAACTTACAGCAGCTTGCCAAACAAAAGCTAAGAGAAAAAAGAGTAAAGGTATTATTGGCATAATATCTACAATTGGATTCAAGAAAGCGTAGGCTTCGGGCAATTTTGCCGAGAAAAAACTACTTGAATAAAGGACGGAGTGAATACAAATACAGACAAAACTAAAGATATTAAGCATAATAAACATTTTGTTCTTTAAGAAAATATAAATTATTTTTGCTTTTTTGAATTAGAATTTGATTTATTATTGTATTTTTTTATTATATATATTAAAAAATAAAAAAATACAATAATAAATCAAATAATTTAAAATAAATTAATATTATATGAATAAAACTAAAAAAAAATGAATCAAATAAGATAAAACCTGTCAAAATCCTTCTTTGATTTGAACTTATCTAGTTCACAAAATCTTTTATTCTGAAATAGAAGAAATCATACTTCTATACAATATCTTAATTGAATTCTATGTAATGATCAATAAATTTAGTTTTATGCTATGTATATATATACATACGCATATAAAAATCCTAGCAACAATTTTTTCTATAGAAATTTAGGAACTGGTGGAATTGACGAACAATCAATATCAATAATAGTGTTTATTAGTGTCAAATCGAAAATGGGGCGTGGCCAAGTGGTAAGGCAACGGGTTTTGGTCCCGCTATTCGGAGGTTCGAATCCTTCCGTCCCAGAGTATATGCATTCCTGATGTATATTAATGTGTATCATATTTGAATACAAATTTGATATCAAAATCGTTTCTAATCTAAATTGACTTACTTTCGAAGATGTAGATTTAAAAACAAGTCGATTTTTTAATGGAATCATTGTAGATTAACGAATTATATATATAATAATAATTTTTTCATATTTATTTTCTAATATTTTTTTGAAAAAAATCCCATTTTTTCTACTTTACAAATTTTTAATACAATATCGAGTTAATTTCCATTTTTTTACGTCTTTACTTTAATTTTCATTATTATCATATAGAATAAAAACCCAGACGTAAAAAGGAAAAATTATTATATATCGATTGAATCAATGACTATTCACGATTCCATAATGGAATCAATTACATACTGGATCCAAGCTAAAGGAATGTTATGGTAAAACTTCGTTTAAAACGATGTGGTAAAAAGCAACGTGCGACTTGAAAGACATGATTAGATTAGCTGTGGATTCTTACATCCGCCATTTTCCTAGTATATAGAAATCAATATGCTCTTGGCTCGACATCATTTGTTCTGTTCCACTAGAACTTCTTATTTTGGGGACAGGAAAGGGGGTTGATGATGTAAATAGTACATGATGGAGCTCGGGTTTATTCATTTCTCAGGGGCAAGTATCTAAGGTTAGTGAAAATTAATAAGTTAGAACAACTTCGTAAGTATTTTTTTGATAGAAAAATCGAAAGGATCCAATTTGAGCAAGGTTAAAAAAAATTGTTGGAATTAGTCAAACTATTTCGATAAAAAGTGTATCCGCGGGAATTAACCCTCCATTTGTTTGTATCATTCTTTCAGAGAAAGAAAAAAATGGTATGTTGCTGCCATTTTTTTGAAAAGATTTAAGATTTCCGAAGTAATGTCTAAACCCAATGATTCAAAGAAAATCGAAAAGATCATGGAACAAGTAAATACCATTTTCAAATTGTCTCATTAATTCTATTAGAAATTAGAATTCGAAAAAAATTCAAAAAAAATAGATTATAAAGACGGTCAACAAAAGGGGGTAGAGACCACTCAATAAATGAAATAGCTAAGGGTTTATTTTCTTTTAGTTATTTAAGATAGTTATTTAAGAATTATTCAATTTGAGTTATGGGGTTACAAATATGAGGAGTTTTTTTTTCAGAAAGAAAATATGAAAAAAACACTTAAGTCATAGTTTCATTGATTTGATAATTTTATGGATTCATTTGACATTTCATTTTTATACATACATATAATTTGAAATTTTCCCGAGCCGTACGAGGATAAAACTTCTTATACGTTTCTAGGGGGGGTGCATTATTCATCTATATCTATCCCAATGAGCCGTTTATCGAATCGTTGCAATCGATGTTCGATCCCGAAGAGAGGGAAGAGATCTTAGGAAAGTAGGTTTTTATGATCCAATAAAGAATCAAACCTATTTAAATATTCCTGTTATTCTACATTTCCTTGAACAAGGTGCTCAACCTACAGGAACTGTTCAGGATATTTCAAAAAAGGCAGGTGTTTTTATGGAACTTAACTCGGATCAACAAATGAAATTCAATTAATAAAATAAAAAAGGGGGGTGCAGATGACTTCTATATAGATTTATAAAACTCTTTTTTATTTTATCCCCCCTACTCTCTTGTTATCTTCATACCTAATTTTTTATTTCTTTTTGTTTATATAGAATGTTATTTTTTATAGCCAAAAAAATAAATGAAATTTTCATCTATTTTCAAAACAAAATGAAAAAATGTATAAAGATAAAAGATAGAATATAGGAAAAAGCAAATGAATAATAACTAAATGAAGTAATTCGACTTATAAATACATTATCCCTGAAGTGATATTTTTTCATTATTTTTTTTATTATTGAATTTTATTATCATTTATTCTTAATATCTACTCGCTCTTTATTATTATTATCAGTTACTAATCCTAGTTATCGGATTTATAGACTTTTTTTATTTTTGATAAGAAATACATAAGATAGAATAGAATATTAAAAATCGAATATTTCTTTTATTTTTCATCCAATGACTATTCATCTATTCTATTTTTATGTAAATAGAGGAAAAAACTCTATGGAAAATTGGTGGTTCAATTCTATGTTGTTTAATAGGAAGTTAGAATACAGGTGTGAATTAAATAAATCAATGGATAGTCTCGGTCCTATTGAAAGTACCGGTGTAAGTGAAGAAGACCAAAAAATTTTAACCGATATGAATAAAAAAATTCATAGTTGGAATCATAATTCTAGTTACAGTTATTTTGATTATTTCGTAGGTGTCAGAAACATCCAGAATTTAATATCGGATAAAACTTTTTTAGTTAGAGATAATAATAGGAATAGTTATTCCATATATTTAGATATTGAAAATCAAACTTTGGAGATTGATAATGATCAGCCTTTCTTAAGTGAACAGGAAAGTTTTTTTTCTAGCTATATGAATAATGTTTCTAAGAGTGATAACAATCATTACATGGATGATACTAAATATAATTTGAATAATAACATTAATAGTTGCATTGATAGTTATCTTTATTATCAAATCTGTATTGAGAGTTTCATTTTAGGTGATAGTGACAAATACAATGAGAGTTCTTTTTATAGTTACATTTTTGATAAGAGCAGAAATTCTAGTGAAAGCAAGAATTTGAGTTCTAGTATAATAACTAGCCCGAATGATACAAATGATCATAATTCTACTTTTGGAGAAAGTTCTAATAATTCCGATGAAATTGAAAAATATAAGCATTTATGGCTTGAATGTGAAAATTGTTATGGGTTAAATTATAAAAAATTTTTTAAATCAAAAATGAATATTTGTGAACACTGTGGACATCATTTGAAAATGAGCAGTTCCGATAGAATCGAACTTTTGATTGATCCAGGTACTTGGAATCCTATGGATGAAGACATGATTTCTCTGGATCCCATTGAATTTCATTCAGAAGAAGAACCTTATAAAGATCGTATTGATTCTTATCAAAGAAAAACAGGATTAACTGAGGCTGTTCAAACAGGTACGGGTCAACTAAATGGTATTCCTGTAGCAATTGGAATTATGGATTTTCAGTTTATGGGGGGTAGTATGGGATCCACAGTAGGTGAGAAAATCACCCGTTTGGTAGAATATGCTACCAATCAACTTTTACCTCTTATTCTGGTATGTGCGTCTGGGGGAGCACGTATGCAAGAAGGAAGTTTGAGCTTGATGCAAATGGCTAAAATCTCTTCTGCTTTATACGATTATCAAACAAATAAAAAGTTATTTTATGTATCAATCCTTACATCTCCTACTACAGGTGGGGTAACAGCTAGTTTTGGCATGTTGGGGGATATCATTATTGCTGAACCAAATGCTTATATTGCATTTGCGGGTAAAAGAGTAATTGAACAAACATTGAATAAGGCAGTACCCGAAGGTTCGCAAGCGGCTGAATATTTATTTCAAAAAGGCTTATTTGATTCAATCGTACCGCGTAATTTTTTAAAGGAAGTTCTGAGTGAGTTATTTCAATTCCATAATTTCTTTCCTTTGACTAAAAATCAAAAATGAAAAAACACTAAGAATAAGAAAAGTCAAAGGGTTTATTATCATATATATGTATATCTTTGTTTCTTTTCGAATATAGAAGGTTAAATCAATTAATATATTTTGTTCTATATATAGAGTCTACATATATATTTAATTATATACATTGACTTAGCTATAATCACTAGAATTCCTATATACTTATACTAAGTATATAGGAATTCTAGTGATTATATACTATCCAAATACAAAATAAATAAAAAATATAAAATAATAATAATAATATATGTATATTAATAATATATGTATATATATAAGGTACAAATTGTAAATAGAGGTACCCATTTTATGATAAACTTTCCTTCCATTTTGGTTCCTTTAGTGGGTCTAGTATTTCCGGCAATTGCAATGGCTTCTTTATTTCTCCATATTCAAAAAAACAAGATTTTTTAGATACGGTCAGTAGGGACAAATCTCATATATTTTTTTCGATCTGGAAACAATTCGATGAATTCATCTCAAAAGTTTACATTAAAATAGTGCAAAGTTAATTTAATATTTTTTATTTAAATAGTTTTTTATTTAAATAGAATAAAAGAAATTGATTATATTATAATTATAAATAGGATAAAAGAAATTGATTATCATTTTGCGATTAGAACATATACTGGTATATCTTATAACGGGGTCTCGAAAACTAAGCAATTACTTTTGGGCCTTTATCATTTTATTAGGCTCATTAGGATTGTTATCGGTCGCTGTTTTCAGTTATCTTGGTATGGATTTTTTCTTTTTGTCCGAGGAAATTAGTGATTTTCCACTTATTCTGGACTTTCTTTATTTTCCATTTATTCCACAAGGGGCCACGATGTGTTTCTATGGAATCGCAGGTTTGTTTATTAGTCTTTATTTGTGGTGCATTATTTTGTGGGATGTAGGTGGTGGTTATGATATCTTCGATAAAAAAGAGAAAAAAGTATGTTTTTTTCGTTGGGGATTTCCCGGAAAAAATCGTCGTATTATTCTCGAAATACCTCTGGAAGAGATCCAATCCATCAGAATATTACCAACAGTTCAAAAAGGGGGTATTTTAAATCGTACCCTTACTTATGATATCGTTTATATGGAAACCATAGAACAGGGATTTATTCCCTTGACTCGCATTGAAGATGATTTGATTCCACCACAAATTGCACATAAAGCTAGCGAAGTATCTAGATTGTTGGGTGTACCTCTTTTGTACTGACAAGAATTGGAATTCACTAGAAATTGTACAAAAAGTTTCAGAATTGTCCTATTTATTTACCGATTGAAATATTTTGAAAAAAAAAGAAACTTTTTTTTCAAAATATTTCAATTTTTATAGATAAAGCATTATTTGGTTTCCAAATTCGACTATTATATTCATAACCGGAAGTGCTCTTTCGTGTATTCATAAAAAGAAATATTTTTTCTTCATTTGAATTGACATTGAATTCTTTCGATTTCTTATTCGATTTACGTATTCTTTCTAAATTAAACAATGCAAGGACTAACTCTCGAATTGCAACTATAAAAATGAGAGAATATAATATAGATTTTTATATATAAGCTCTATGACTTGTAATAGACTTATTCTTGATAGAAAGATTATTATCATATAGAGTTGAGGAATGAGATGAAATTGAGTTCATTAAAGAGGAAAAATGAAAAAAAAGAAAACATTTATTCCCCTTTTATATCTTACATCTATAGTCTTTTTGCCCTGGTGTATTTCTTTCACATTTAAGAAAAGTCTGAAATCTTGGTTTATTAATTGGTGGAATATTAGGCAATCGGAAATTTTCTTGAATGATAATCAAGAAAAGAATATTCTAAAAAAATTTATTGAATTTGAGGAACTGTTTTTGTTAGATGAAATGTTAAAGGAATGTCCGGAAACACATCTACAAAATCTTCGTACTGAAATCTATAAAGAAACAATCCAGTTAATCAAAACGTATAACGAAGATCATATGAATACGATTTTGCACTTCTCTACCAATATAATCTGTTTCTTTATTCTAAGCGGTTATTCTATTCTTGGTAATCAAGAACTTGTTCTTATTAACTCTTGGGTTCGAGAATTTATCTATAATTTAAGTGACACAATAAAAGCTTTTTCTATTCTTCTATTAACTGATTTATGTATAGGATTCCATTCAACCCATGGTTGGGAACTAATGATTGGTTTCGTCTATAAAGATTTTGGATTTGCTCAAAATGATCAAATTATATCTGGTCTTGTTTCCACT